CATCGACGAAGCTACTGCGAAGGCTACGAACTTAGAAATGGAGAGCAAATTGAAGAAATGACCTTAAATCTTTGTGTACTCACCCCTAATCGAATTGTTTGGGATTCAAAAGTTAAAGAAATAATTTTATCTACTAATAGTGGACAAATTGGGGTATTACCAAATCATGCGCCTATTGCCACAGCGGTAGATATAGGTATTTTGAGAATACGCCTTAACGATCAATGGTTAACGATGGCTCTGATGGGTGGTTTTGCTAGAATAGGAAATAATGAAGTCACTATTTTAGTCAATGATGCGGAGAAGGGTAGTGACATTGATCCACAAGAAGCCCAGCAAACTCTTAAAATAGCGGAAGCTAACCTGAAGAAAGCTGAGGGCAAGCGGCAAAGAATTGAGGCAAATCTAGCTCTCAGACGAGCTAGGACACGCGTAGAGGCTCTCGATTCTATTTCGTAATTAGTCAAGTCAGTGTATCCAAATAGAATTTCTGTATAAAAAAAACTTATGTTTATACACCCCATTTTGTTTGATTCTGCTGATTAAATAGAATCAAATACAATCAAGTGAATTTTTTTTTAATAGAAAATGAAAATTTTCTAAATTTGAAACTGAAATAGAATGAAAAAGATACAAAATCACTAAAAGAAGGTGGGTAGAAAAACTTATTAGACACCGAGGTCAGTGGTATCTAATAAGTTCTACCTACTATTGGATTTGAACCAATGACTCCCGCCGTATGAAAGCAATACTCTAACCACTGAGTTAAGTAGGTCATTTATCATCATAAAGAAAAAGAAAAGGGGACCTACCCCATCGATGAATTATAAATTCAATATTACTTCTAAGCAATACCAATCAAAGAAAAGGGACTAAAGAGATATGATGCTGTGTAATATTCATCTTGACAAGAAATTCTATACAGAACATAATAGGAGAAATCAAATAAATTATGTATCACAAGGAAGGGCTATAGCTCAATTGGTAGAGCACCTCGTTTACACGCGCGCCAATGTTTTTTAGAAAAGTCTATCGTGCAATCAATTGATCTTTTTGATAAGTCGATGTCTTACTCCATACCTTTTAGGGAACAAAACCAGAGAACAATAGCCTGACAAATGATTCGGCTCGATTGGCTACCATTTTTGTAGGAGCCAAATTAATCGAACCCGTCGTTGATTTGAGATATTGATAGGGTGAATCCCCGGTCTATTCAATGCTAGGCTTAATGAGTATAAGGACCTCAAAAATTCTCTTTTCGTCCTATGAATCTTACGGTGTATGAAGTTTCATGTTTGATTTTTTAATCAGGGATGATAGAGACTCCATTTAACTTAGATTGATCTAAGCCAAAAGCAAACCTATGTCAAGAGAATCCCCTTCTCTAAAACACTTTGGTAGTGCTCCTGTATCAGAAATAAAATAATCAATGAGCACACGGAGCCATCTTCTTATTTTTCTTTTAGGTAAAAAAAAAATATGGTAGACTAGCGGATATTTATATCAGCTAATGAAAGAGCCCAATGCAAAAAAAATGCATGTTGGGTCTTTGAAAGAGTTCGAATCCATTTTGATAATAATTAGTTCGATCTGTTTTACCGAGAAGGTCTACGGTTCGAGTCCGTATAGCCCTATTTTATATTTTAATAAATCAAAAAAAATCAATTAATAAAAAAAATCTATTCTTACAACAAAATAAAACAATAAAGAATATCCAAATACAAAAAAAGTTGTCTAATTTTTTCCTCAGTATTGTATATTCTTTGTTGGTTGGAACTGGTCGCCTCCCCTTGCTTTGCTTGATGAAAATCATTCCCATAAGCTCTCTCGCTGGTGGGGAGCAGGGTTATTTAGAGCATAAAACTGAAATGAAAAAAAAAAAAAGGCATTTCAATATCTTCAATTGCTCTTTTTTTTTTAATACATATTAATATTAGAATAGAATTCAAAATTCTAAACAAAACAATTAATTCGACTTTTAATTAGTTTGGTTCTTTTAATTAGTTTGGTTAGTTTAGAATTTTTTTTATAAAAATCCGAAGTGAGGTGAAAGCGAACAAGTTTAACTTGTTTTGTATATTTGTATAGTAGTAGAAATCTCTATGTATAGTATAATACTATACATATCAATCTATTTACATATGAAATCGAAATAAGCGTAATGAAAATAAAGAAACTAGTCGATTCGAGTTGGAATGGAATTCAGTTTCAAGTTGTCTATAACTCTTTGTTTAGTAATTGTTTAGTAAGACCAACTCGAATCAACTAATCTGGTCTTTTTCTGTTTCACATTCATAGGAGTTCGTCTATGTTTCTGCTTTACGAATATGAGAGTTTCTGGGCATTTCTGATAATATCAAGTGGTATTCCTATTTTGGCATTTCTAATTTCTGGAGTTTTAGGCCCCATTAGAAAAGGCCCAGAGAAACTTTCGAGTTATGAATCAGGTATAGAACCAATGGGTGATGCTTGGTTACAGTTTCGAATCCGTTATTATATG